CGGCGCAAAACCTTACTAATTGATCTTTACGGTGCTTACTCTATCAATTAGATCCTTTACCCATAGAATAAAACAGCTAGGCATATCTATTTCTTCATATTTCAACTTCTATGAAGTTTCTTTCTTTTCTACAGCTGATAAAAATCGTTGTTTTAGACAATGCATATGTAGAAAGCCCTTTTTCTAGTATTTACTAGTGAATTTGATCTTTATTTACTTTTTATTTCTATAGTGGAGATAGTCGCACGTAATGACAGATCACGGCCATATTATTAAAAGCTTGTGGTAAGAATGGGTTTCGTTCGAGCGCTCGAAAATAATATTCCAAAGCTTTCGTGTGTTCTCCGTTACTTGTGTGGATAAGTCCTATGTTATAGAGTATATAACTTCGGTCATAGGGATCAATTTCTAGTCGCATAGCTTCATAATAATTCTGTAAAGCTTCCGCATAATTCCCTTCGGATTGAGCTGACATCCGTTACGGTCGTCATTCAATTCACAGAATCTCCGTTACAGAACCGTACATGAGATTTTCATCTCATACGGCTCCTCCCTTATGTGCATAATGATAAAATGATAAAGAAGATGAAAATCTTCTCATTATGAACTAAGTAGGGCTAGTGTTTTTACAAGAAATCTCTAGCCAACCTTCCTGCAAGAGATCTTTTCTTAACATCAAACGTATTGTTACTAGAGAGAAAAGATAACTCCAACAATTTCTTTGTTCTCAACGCTTCCCAATGTCCAGGAATTAGTCACTTCAACAGCCTTCGATGGTTATACGGGTATCCAAAATACAAACGAGATGGATGTTTGTTGTCCCAACCATTCTTTTAGTCCCAAGCTTGCTAAAGAAGGGGATAATTTATAATATAACAAAGTTTTTGTGTTGTTAATTTCTAGGTGTAGTGCTTCTTCCCCTCTGCTACCTATTGGTTAGGATTGACCCGTAATACCGAACCTATAGGTATAACCTTTCGCTCAATACTAGAATCGAGAATTTAAACATAGCATCTGAGGCTGCATTAATCGAGGATACACGACAGAAGGAATTGTTCTATTTCCAAACTTTACCTTCTACAAGCGTAGATTTTTTTCTTTTTTTCCCGATCACGAATCATGTGTATTTCTCGTAAAACCGAGAGTCAAAAAAAAGTCAAATCGCACCATCTCTGTAATAAGTAAATGCCTCTTTTTCTCCTGAAGTTGTCGGAATTATTCGTAATAAGATATTGGCTACAATCGAAAAGGTTTTATCAATAAAATTTCCATTTATCCGCGATCTAGACATAGGTAGCAATCCATTCTATCATTGTTCTCATTACTTCTCGGGGGAAAATGATCCCACAAGGAAAAGAATTTTACAGTACGAAATAACATAAAAACAGATTCATTATCATTAAAAAATATGGCCCAATATTAAAAACAATATTCAAATTGTTCTTTTTTACATTACAGGAACAGGAATTGATTGATAAGAATTAAGAACTAAATATTGGGAACCGCATTGGATTCCATCTTACTGGAATAGTCTATCAACGAAAGAAACTATTCTTATTTGATTGAAGTTACAGCTTAGAAAAACCTAAGTTGATTGAATTATGATACAAAGAAGAAAAAGGATCGAATCGAGTAATCATTGTATGATGAAAATGGGCCCATTTTTTTTGTGTACTTAGCGGATATCACTAGACAATCAACTATAAAAAAATTGTTTATCAATTTGTATTTTTAATAGATAGATGGGATAAGGATTTTTGTTGATAACAGGCCTAAAAAGCAATTTGAGAATTCTTCTGGTATGGAATCGTAGTCTAAATAGAATCATGATCTAAAGATATCCATTAACCATAGTCTATAAAATATAGAACCCTAGCTCAGTCGATTCGTTAGAATTTCTAATTTATTGATTTAATGCGGTCGGTATAGTATAAATAGATTAAATAGATAATCAGAAAAAGAAGATAACATTGTTTTTGCAAACATGAATAGAATTTTTTTAATAGTTTTTATAAGAAAACAATTTTCTATTTTTATCGCTTTCTATTTAGAATTGATTGGTTGTACCTACCCAATAATCTAATTCTAATATGAATAATGAATTATTCACTCGATTTTCGGTTTTTAGGTCATAATCATTATGTAGGAGAGATGGCCGAGTGGTTGAAGGCGTAGCACTGGAACTGCTATGTAGGCTTTTGCTTACCGAGGGTTCGAATCCCTCTCTTTCCTTACCTTCACCTAATTTACCGATCTTACTAACCACAATAGATCAATAGATATAGATCAAATAGCAATATATGACTATTCCAACAGTTAGACCTTTCTTTGATATGGATTCTCTATTCCTAATGGCTGTGGTACGGAAAATACTGTTAAAGAAACGAGTAGACAAGGAATGAAAATATCCCTCTCGGTCTATGACACCTAAATGGAAGAAAAATCCGGAGCAAACCCTTAATTTATCTTAACCTTAGGTTAATTTACTTCGCCGAAAGGG